CATGTAGAATGGGACTCTCTCTTTATTCTCGTCCGATTAATCATTTTTTGTTATAGAAAAATTTGAGTTACCAACGCAACGTAGTCAACTCCATTCGTTAGAACAGCTTCCATTGAGTCTCTGCACCTATCCTTTTTTATTCTCTTTTTGAAACCCTTGTTTGTTTTTCAAAAAATAAAGATTTGGCTCAGGATTGCCCATTTTTAGTTCCAGGGTTTCTCTGAATTTGGAAGTTTTCACTTAGCAGGTTTCCATACTAAGGCTCAATCCAATCAAGTCCGTAGCGTCTACCAATTTCGCCATATCCCCTTTTTAGACAAGGATCCAGTTGTAATTTTACCCAACTCTTTCATTTATCTTGGAACCATTGAGTTCATTATATAATGATTCCTATATTAAAAAATTGTGTACGCCTATTTTCTTTTTTTGGCTATCCCCTCTCGTTCCACATCTATTGTATGAATCATCTTTGTTTCAATCAGAAATGATTCTATCATTGATGTATCCACAATTCAATATAGAGAGGTATATACCACATATATATACGTCCCCCTCTCCTTTTATTTTTAGAGTGTGCTTTGGAATACTGGAAGGGTCGATATTCTTCCTTATTGTTTTTTTTGTCCTATCTTCATCCTTTTTCGAACGAAATCAGAGGAATGTCTCATTAGAATTTTTATTGTTGTATCTTTATCCTTATTTTATACTTTTCTTAGGACTGATCCGCTATAATATGAATATAATTAACCTTATTTGTTATAACTATTCTCAAATCTAAAAAAGAATTCAAATTTTTTTCTATTTTCAATATCCTATTATTATAAATTATTCTAAAAAATAGAAAAATAACAGCAATGTAAATGTATATCATCAATAATTATTATGTATAATAATAAAATTCAAATTAGTCAGATATTTTATTTCTGTTACATTATTAGAATAGAATTCTATTTAGTCATATTATTAGATATATTTATTTATTAAATATATTATTAATATTAATTTTCTATTTTTATTAATATTAATTTTCTATTTTTTTATTAGTTATATTATGTTATGGATAGAATTATGAACTAGAATATATAATATATAGTTTATATTAAATAGTTAATATTAAAAATATATATAGTTCATATGAACTTTACAGCTAATAGCGTGGATCTGGTAGTCTCTTGAATTCCTATGCATTATTTCTGTTATGTGAGCCCGCTTAGCTCAGAGGTTAGAGCATCGCATTTGTAATGCGATGGTCATCGGTTCGATTCCGATAGCCGGCTTTTTTCTCTATCGATTTTTCCATAATTGAGAATCTCTCCTCTCCATTTCTCCAAACGTTGAGTCACTAATCTATTATGTCGTGGTAATTATAAAAAAAAGTTGATTAGATCCAATTAGATTTCTATTTTATATATATATAATAAATCATAAAACAGAGCCTTAATCTTCTTTTTATATATACAACAAAAAATCTGGATATTAACACAATACATTTCATTCTATTTTGTAATATTTCAATAGATTTCGCTTTGCTTTGTTTATCCTTTAGTTCAGTCTTAATTTTGATTTCTTATGTAAAATGAATGAAATTTAAATAAAATAAAAAGGAGTCTTTACTTTATGTCTCGTTACCGAGGACCTCGTTTCAAAAAAATACGCCGTCTGGGGGCTTTACCGGGATTAACTAGTAAAAGACCTAGATCCGGAAGTGATCTTAAAAACCCATTGCGTTCCGGGAAAAGATCGCAATATCGTATTCGTTTAGAAGAAAAACAGAAATTGCGTTTTCATTATGGTCTGACAGAGCGACAATTACTTAGATATGTGCATATCGCTGGAAAAGCCAAAGGGTCAACAGGCCAGGTTTTACTACAACTACTTGAGATGCGGTTGGATAATATCCTTTTTCGATTGGGTATGGCTTCGACCATTCCCGGAGCCAGGCAATTAGTTAACCATAGACATATTTTAGTTAATGGTCATATAGTGGATATACCAAGTTATCGTTGCAAACCCCGAGATATTATTACTACGAAGGATAAACAAAGATCAAAAGCTCTGATTCAAAATTATATTGCTTCATCCCCTCAGGAAGGAGTGCCAAACCATTTGACTATTGACTCATTCCAATATAAAGGCTTAGTAAATCAAATAATAGATAGTAAATGGATCGGTTTAAAAATAAATGAGTTGTTAGTCGTAGAATATTATTCTCGTCAGACTTGAACCTAACGAACATAACAAGGAAAGGAGTTCAGACAATTCTATCCCTTTTTCGACGAAGGAAATAGATCTAAGGGCCTTAATCCGTATTTTGTTATTCACGTATTACAAATTGATACGCAGTAGAATTTTTTTTGCTCTTTCCACGATATTTTTCTTTTACGTACCCATACACAGTAATGTAATTAGGAATCATAATTTTCTATCAAATAAAGCTGTTGGAATAATATAATGATATTCATTTTTATTTGATTTGATATATTGTAGTTGGTAACGCTGGTGAATTAACAGAAACGGAAAGAGAGGGATTCGAACCCTCGGTAAACAAAAAGCCTACATAGCAGTTCCAGTGCTACGCCTTCAACCACTCGGCCATCTCTCCTATATAATCCTATTATTGACCAGAAACCGAGTGAATAGTGAGTCCATAGGAAAAAAAGTTTCCTTTCCAATTCCATATTTATAAACAACCTCTCTTATCATCCATCTACCCTATTATAAATTTATGAATCATACCATGAATTTTTCTATGGCATTTCATTCAATTGTATAATAATTATTCATCCCTTTTCCTTTTTGGGTCATAACCAAATCTCAATTTATTGAGTTATCAGATTCGAGTTATAAGAATCTATAGTAAAATAAAGTCCTTGGTTATCTAACTTAGATGAAATAGTAATAGTTCCGTGCATTTGTATATTACGAAATTGATATTATATAAAATTCAATCTGATTCAAAAGTCTCCCATCTTTCTTTGTCAAAAAAAGGTAAAATTTGAGCAGAAGGTACACAAGAATTTTTCTATTTTTATGTTATTTTGTACTCTACAATTCCTTTTTGTGGGATCATTTTCCCCGAGAGGGTAATGAGAAGAATTATAGAATGGATTACTAATTATGCCTAGATCTCGGATAAATGGAAATTTTATTGATAAGACCTCTTCAATTATAGCTAATATTTTATTACGAATAATTCCGACAACTTCAGGAGAAAAAAAAGCATTTACCTATTACAGAGATGGTGTGATTTGATTTTTTGTTCTTATTTTTTTAGCCCTCAACGAAGTCTTACGAGAAAAAGACGCAGTTCGGAATATAAAGAACCAAATTATTGAAATAAAGTTACGCTTAGTGAAGGTAAAGTTTGGAGATAGAACAATTCCTTCTGTCGTGTATCCTCGATTGATCCAGCCTCAGATACTTTTATTGTCGATTTTAGTATTAAACGAAAGGTTATACCTATAGGTTCTGTATTGCAGATCAATCCTACTCCACTAGTACCAATAGGCGGCATAGGGGAAGAAGCACTACACTAGGAATCAACAACACGAAAACTTTGGTAAAAATGACCCTTTTCCTTATCGGTATCGGGGCTACCAAGAATGGTTGGGACAACAAACATCCATCTCGTTCGTACTTTGGATACCCGTATAACCATCAAAGATCGTTGAAGTGACTAATTCCTGGAAATAGTAAGCGTTGAGGACAAAGAAATCGTTGGAGTTACCATTTCTATCTAGCACTAATACGATAGGTCTTAAAAAAACTTCTTGCGGGAAGGCTAGCTAGAGATTTCTTGTAAAAATACCAGCTCCTGTCAGTTCATAATGAGAATAGTGAAATTTAGATTCCATGGCTTATTCCCCTTACTACTATGCACAGAAGGGAGGAGCCGTATGAGATGAAAATCTCACGTACGGTTCTGGAGCGGAGATTTTTTGAATAAAATAAATGAACGACCGTAACGGATGTCAGCTCAATCCGAAGGAAATTATGCAGAAGCTTTACAGAATTATTATGAAGCTACGCGATCAGAAATTGATCCCTATGATCGAAGTTATATACTTTATAACATAGGCCTTATACACACAAGCAACGGGGAGCATACAAAGGCTTTGGAATACTATTTCCGGGCATTAGAACGAAACCCATTCTTACCACAAGCTTTTAATAATATGGCCGTGATCTGTCATTACGTGCGACTATCTCCACTATAGAAAGAAAGAAAAAAGATCAAATTAACTAGTCAATACTAGAAAAAAAGGCTTTCTACATATGCATCGTTCAAAGCAACGATTTTTACCAGCTGTAGCAAGGAAAGAAACCTCATGATAACAAAAAAGGAAATAAATAGATAAAGCCTACATACTATATTCTATGGATAAAGAATCAAATTGATAAAAAAAGCACCGTAAAGATCAATTAGCGAGCTTTTGGGTCGAGACAGTTAAAAACTGCTTACTTATGTCATGAAATGATATATAAAGTTAGGAATCAACTTATGTAATAGAGTCGATCCACTAAAGTATTGAGCAGCGGTGTAGCATCAGATCCCAAAGATAGTAAGTTCTTTTTTCTTATGGAAGAAAGTCTTTTTCAAGGATTCTATATAAATTTCATATATGAAACCGAGATAGTTACCTTTCAGAAAATGATAACGATATAGGGGATATCTATGTTTCATTTTTCTTAAGGTGGGAAAAAAGATAAAACTAATTATTGATCACAATTAGAATTTTAAACTTATGGAATTAACTTTTTCTGGTTAACCCAAGAAAAATGGGATTTATTTCTCATAAATAGAATTCAGTTAGTATAGGGGAATAGGGTAAATATAAGATGAGACCAAAAAAAGAATTGATTGCTGAGCCGTATGAGGTAGGAAACTCTCAAGTACGGTTCTAAGGGAAGGAATTGGCCCACCTATTCCAACCGCGGAGAACAGGCCATTCTACAGGGTGATTCTGAAATTGCGGAGGCTTGGTTCGATCAGGCTGCTG